AGATATGAAAGAATAAAAAACCCGAAAACTATTCTTTGTGGTTATAATGCCAAAAAATCAAGTCGGCTCATTCGTCTCTATATCGATCGTTATAGGCCTCTTGAATCTTCTATTTACCTATTTTCTTTGTTGTTATTTATGTGTAATGCGGCTTTACTGCTGTTTTTTTTTATTGATAGGAATTCTCTTGTTAAGACCCTATGAATCGATTAAAACCTCAGATTCATACTAGAACCACGATGATTCAATAAAACCTTCTCAAACTAAGTCCCAAAATTCCCTGAGTTAAGAACCGTTGGATCATCACTTATTCAATGACTAGATCTAATGACGAAAAATCAAAAGAAATCTTTGTCCTTTGATCAAAATAAGCCTAAACGGAAGTTTGAAAGAATCAAAATCTTTCTATTTATAACTTCTAACTCTTTTAAAAATTTTTTGAAGTCCGGCCACGAGGTCTGACTATTAAGTATGAATCATAGTTCTAATACTTTAGTAATCTATAGTAATCTATTTCATATATTCCGTGCTCCAGATACTAAAACGAATATCCGACGAAGTAAAACCATCTCTATCAAGATGACAGATCTATTCTCTGTACTAGCCATAGGATCAATTATACCAAGTCACACACTCATATTCCGGAAATACAGAAAAAAAGAAATTCCACGGTCGAACTACCAAAATAGAATGGGATAAAAATCAGAAAACTAAACGCTTCACTTTGGATTGAAAAAGCTAGTTAATGGTTCTTGTAAATCTAATTCATTGAAATTCCATCCAGTAAAATGGAAGAATTATAAATCTCCAAAATAATAGATAGAAATACTGCAAATAGAGCCATTGCAAGACCCATCAAAGGAGTAGTCCCCCAACCAGGAGCTACTTTACCATATTCTGAATTCAATGGTTTCAATAAACTCCCGGCATTAGTTCGTTTTGGGCGGCCAGATCTAGAACTACCCTCAACGGTTTGTGTAGCCATAATATTTTATATTCATTAAGATCTGTTGACTTTGTATACCATTCCGTTGTAAATAAATGATCTTATCATAGATCCATTGTGGTCTTAAAACTACATAATGTCTTAAAACTATATAATAATGGAAACAGCAACCCTAGTCGCCATCTTTTTATCTGGTTTACTTGTAAGTTTTACTGGGTACGCCTTATATACTGCGTTTGGGCAACCCTCTCAACAACTAAGAGATCCATTCGAGGAACACGGGGACTAGTCGAAGTAATGATCCTCCCACTATTGGGAGGATCATTACTTTCAATTGAGATAATGAAAAATCATTTCATCCTTTTACTTTTTAGTTGGAACTTTAGGCGGTTCGCGAAAAAAGATAGCGAAAAAAATTATTCCTAGAGTTGAGACTAAAAGAAATGTATAAACCAATGCTTCCATAGATTCGATCGTGGTTTACAATTATAGCTTCCATACCTGTTTATTTTGGACCGTCTCCCGGATAAAGAAAGAACAAAAGTCAAAGAAAAGGCAGCGAGTCAAATGTCAAATCAAGATTTATCCGGTACCCCAACCCTATAGTCAGTCAAATAAAATAAAAACGAAAAGTAACAAAGCAATATTGTATCAAACTACCTGTCTTCGTGTAGTTGGATCTCCAAGTTTTTGGAATGCTCCAAATTCCACTTGAGCATCTAAATCCGGATCAATACCAGCAAAAACATCTCTAAACAAGGTTCTAGCACCATGCCAAATGTGTCCGAAGAAGAAGAGCAAAGCAAACGAAGCATGCCCAAAGGTAAACCAACCCCTTGGACTGCTACGAAAAACACCATCGGATTTCAAAGTAGCACGGTCTAATTCAAAAATTTCACCCAATTGAGCACGTCTAGCATATTTTTTCACAGTAGCAGGGTCACTATAACTGACTCCATTCAGTTCGCCGCCATAGAACTCAACAGTTACACCTACTTGTTCGACACTATATTTTGATTCTGCCCTTCTAAAAGGAACATCGGCTCTAACAATTCCGTCCCCGTCGACCAAAACAACTGGAAATGTTTCAAAAAACGTCGGCATACGACGTACAAAAAGTTCATGCCCCTCTTTATCTCTAAAGATAGGATGTCCTAACCACCCAACAGCTATTCCATCCCCGTTGTCCATTGAGCCCGCTCTGAATAATCCCCCTTTTGCCGGATTATTGCCGATGTAATCATAAAAAGCTAGTTTTTCAGGAATTTTAGACCAAGCTTCGGATAAACTTTGATTTTCGGCTAAGCCAGCACCAATTCTTCGATATATTTCTTGTTGGAAGTATCCTTGATCCCATTGATAGCGCGTGGGACCAAACAATTCAATCGGGGTAGTTGCTGAACCATACCACATAGTTCCAGCAACTACAAAAGCTGCAAAAAAGACAGCAGCAATACTACTGGAAAGGACGGTTTCAATATTTCCCATACGTAATCCTTTGTATAGGCGTTGGGGTGGACGAACACTAAGATGAAATAGACCTGCCAATATACCTAAGGTCCCTGCTGCAATATGATGAGAAGCTATTCCTCCCGGAACAAAAGGATCAAAACCCTCCACACCCCACGCTGGATTTACGGCCTGTACCCTTCCGGTTAGTCCATAAGGATCGGACACCCATATTCCAGGACCATACAATCCTGTTACATGAAATGCACCAAAACCAAAGCAAGCCACCCCTGAGAGAAATAAATGAATTCCAAAGATCTTAGGCAAATCCAAAGAGGGTTTTCCTGTACGTTCATCAGTAAATATTTCTAGATCCCAATACACCCAATGCCAGATAGCTGCCAAAAAACACAAGCCAGAAAACACAATATGTGCCCCGGCCACACCTTCGTAACTCCAAATACCCGGATTCGTTACAGTCCCCCCTGTAATACTCCAACCGCCCCATGAATTCGTTATTCCTAAACGAGTCATGAAGGGTATAACGAACATACCCTGTCTCCACATTGGATCAAGAACAGGATCAGAGGGATCAAAAACGGCTAATTCGTATAGAGCCATCGAACCGGCCCAACCAGCAACCAGAGCTGTATGCATTATATGGACAGAAATCAAACGACCGGGATCATTCAATACGACGGTATGAACACGATACCAAGGCAAACCCATGGAAATACCCCTTTATCAACGAAAAATAGACACAATGTAACTTTATTGCATTGGAAAAAGCTATGCTATAGACCCCTTTTTTAGGGGATTCTCTCGGGGAAAGGATTAATATTTGTTTGATGCTTTTCGTAATAATTACTTTTAGTAATAATGAAACTATTTTGTTCGTAGGAACAAAAAGAAGCAGATCTATTCTACACCCGATAAGTAACAATACGCAATGGTAAGGGGGTTGATACCATTTTATATGAGTGAATATATATATATTTGTTCATCATTCAAAGGACTCATTTGTAAGAATTTTCCTTTATTCATTTTGTCTTCTTTTTTTATGAACTTAGTCAATCTATGGATAAAATAGGATAATAAAATCAATAGTATTAGGCCACTAAACCCACTGTTACGCTTTCACATCAAAGTGAGATATAGTACTTAATTTTTCTTTTATTTAATGCCTATTGGTGTTCCAAGAGTACCTTTTCGAAGTCCTGGAGAGGAAGATGCATTGTGGATTGACGTATAGTGCGACTTGTCAGATATATTGGGCATACGGTATTTCCCCGTTCTCTTCCCCGATCGAGATATCCCCTCTTTCGCCCGAGAAAGATTGATTCAATTATCAAAAATTTGGAGCGTGAAGTGCAATTAGATCCATTTTTTAGGGAGGGTATACGGACTAATATTATCAATTAGAATAATTTATGGTTGGCTTGGTTAGACCAATCAAATGAAGTATCCAGGCTCCGTTTAGAAAGAAAACCAATTGGTAATAAATATATTTATGATTACGACTTAATATCATATTTATATCATATTTTAGTTATTTCTATTTATTTAGATATTTAGAAATAGAAGTGATCTCAAACTGTTAATCAATCGAGTAATATGATAAATGCGTTGAATATTTGTTGGAAGACATGAAATAAATTGAAAAAAAAAAATGGGGAAGTCATAGCAAAAGGACGTGGTATTGGGGCATTTGTCCTATATGTACAAATCCAAATCGGGCGGATCTTTACTCGGAGTAGAGCATAAACCTAAAAAAATTGAAGAAGCCCAGTCAGGAACAAGAAAATTACATCGCGATTTAGATTGTATCTCGATGAAACAATACATCAATGAGAAGTTAGTCAGATAAGTTTAGCAATTTTTTTTAGATAAACAAAACAGGCCAAAACCCATCTTTCTTGAAAAATGAAAGAAAAGTCCATTTTATAAGTTAAAAAAACCTGTTAGGAAAAAAAAGCTAGAATCTACACATTGATTCCTTTTTTTCATGATTTTTGTTGAACCGTATGCATCAAAAGGTGCATGTACGGTTTCTAAGGGATACCATTTTATCCCAATCAACCGACTTTATCGAGAAAGATTACTTTTTTTAGGCCAAGGGGTTGATAGCGAGATCTCGAATCAACTTATTGGTCTTATGGTATATCTCAGCATAGAGGATGATACCAAAGATCTGTATTTGTTTATAAACTCTCCTGGCGGATGGGTAATACCCGGAGTAGCTATTTATGATACTATGCAATTTGTGCGACCAGATATACAGACAATATGCATGGGATTAGCCGCTTCGATGGGATCTTTTATTCTTGTTGGAGGGGAAATTACCAAACGTCTAGCATTCCCTCACGCTCGGCGCCAATGAGTTTTTTATTTGATTTGAGAGAAAAAAAGAAAACTATGCCTTCGCACTATATGAATATTAAGTAATAATAGCATGGCACTTCGAATTCGATATGAGAAATTTTTTTTAAACCCTTAGATTACGTATCGAAAGAGTAGTATGAGATAAAAAGGCATTTTCGATTTTAGCCAATCTATCGGGAGGCCTATTTCAGCGTCACAAACTTTTTTGTTTTCACAGCAGGGGCTCTTAATCTTAACAATTTTTAGGTTATGAAAGAATATGAAAATAAATCTTGTTTTTTTATTTGAAAAAAAAAAAAGAAACTTTGGGATTGCTAAATAACAGACGAAATAAATATATAAAGCAACGGAACCATCATAGTATTTTTATAGTATTTTTGAACTACTACAAAAGGAAGGATGGTTATTGGATCATTTACCAACCCGAGTCTGATAGACCCTATCATTTATTTTATATTTCTTCGATGTAAGTAAGGTAAGGTAAAAAAAGCGAATTCCATTATAGAGCCGTATGCAATGCGCAAAAGATGCCTGTACGGTTGTTCAATTATATCTTTTTGATTATTCTTTATCTCCTCACTTTCATCATGCGAGATAGAAGAAACATTTTTTATGTTATATCATATATTATCAGGGTAATGATCCATCAACCTGCTAGTTCTTTTTATGAGGCACAGACGGGAGAATTTGTCCTGGAAGCGGAAGAGCTGCTGAAGCTGCGCGAAACCATCACAAGGGTTTATGCACAAAGGACAGGCAAACCCCTATGGGTTGTATCCGAAGACATGGAAAGAGATGTTTTTATGTCAGCAACAGAAGCCCAAGCTCATGGAATTGTTGATCTTGTAGCGACTGAATAAAAAAGAAAAAGAACAAGGATTTCACATGAATTCGTGATTTGGTATTTTATCTTCTTACCGGATTTAATATTCTATTTATTAATTTCTTAATATAGAAATTGAAAATATAGAAAAAAAAAAAAGAATTCCTAAGCATCCGGTTAAGATCGATCTAAACCAGCCCATTATATATATGATTCAACATGCCAACTATTAAACAACTTATTAGAAACACAAGACAGCCAATCAGAAATGTCACGAAATCCCCCGCTCTTGGAGGATGTCCTCAGCGACGAGGAACATGTACTAGGGTGTATGTGCGACTCGTTCAGACCATGGACTAGGACAAAAGAAAGAAAACAATTGATCCAGTATCACCGATCCGTACCAGTGAGTAGGATAGAATAGAATGGACGAACTCCATTGAATATTCAATATCTTAAAAAAAGATCTATCCTTCGATTGGGGTATCAAATGTATGGTTCCCGTTGGTGCAAATCCAATCACCTCAATTTTAAATTTAAGATGAGAAAGGATTCCCCATTGATAGCAAATGGTATTCATTAAGCAGGGGAAATCTTATTTTAAAAAGTCAAAATTTTAGGCCTTATTCTTGCAAGAACGGACTAACAGGGTCAGCTACTCAGCAAATCTTCATAATTAAATACCGTTACTGTATAAATAGATCTCGTTGTGAAAGACCTAGTACTAGATAATTATGGGTAGAGCCAAAGGGTGTGAACTGTACAAGTTAACAATAACATTGATTAAATGAAGGAAGGGCTCCGGTGTATAGAGAGGACCTCGCCGTTTAAGAAGTAACCATAGAAACGATGGAACCCACTATAATCCATTTTTATTTATTACTTTTTTATTTACTATGTGTTTTTGATACCTAGTATCAATACAATTTTGATTTCTAGGCGAAATGCCTAGAAAAAAATCGTGGTCGGGAAGGTTAGAGTAGCAAAAGCCATTGGAATTTTTATTTTATACATTGGAAGAATCCGTTTTGTTATTAATAGACTAGGACACGGGAAGGGAATAACTGAAAGAAAGGAAATCAATTAGTTATTCATCAAAGTTTCATTTATTCAATGACCAGAATTAAACGAGGGTATATAGCTCGAAGACGTAGAACAAAAATCCGTTTATTTGCATCAACTTTTCGAGGGGCTCATTCAAGACTTACTCGGACTATTACTCAACAGAAAATAAGAGCTTTGGTTTCGGCTCATCGGGATAGGGGTAGACAAAAGAGAGATTTTCGTCGTTTGTGGATTACTCGTATAAATGCAGTAATTCGAGACAATAAAGTATACTTTAGTTATAGTAAATTAATACACAATCTGTACAAGAAACAATTGCTTCTTAATCGTAAAATACTTGCACAAATAGCTATATTAAATAAGAGTTGTCTTTATATGATTTCCAATGAGATCATAAAATAAAGAGAGTGAAGGGAATCCGTTGGAATGGTTTAAATGGAGTTCCCTGGAGAATGAACTCTGGGAAGGTAGAGTAGAAATTAGTATGATAAAATATGAAAAAGTCGTCAAAATGAAAATGAAGAAACATGTTGAATAAAAAATATTTCTTATTCTTCTATTCTTCCCCAATTTTTTTTTTTCAAACGACACGACAATCAAATCTGGATTTCCTATTTTTAGAAAAAAAAAGCGTCAATCCGCATTTGAGTTTGGATTGGGATTTTTTTTGATTCAATTCAAGAGTCAGCCTATTTTTTTCTGGTTCTAAGACCAGTAGTTCTAGCGGTTGACTCGCTTCTTTCAAATTGTTTCTCATTATTAAGAAAAGGTAACGGAGATAAAATACGAGCTTGTTTTATAGCAATAGTAATTAATCGTTGTTGTTTTAAGGTCAATCGATTCACCCGTCTAGATAATATTTTTCCTTGTTCGCTAATAAATCGACTAATTAAACTCATGTTTCTATAATCAATTCGATCCCCCGATTGGATCGGAGGCAAACGCCTACGAAAAGATCGCTTGGATTTAAGAAAGATTCGCTTGGATTTATCCATGGTTTGTTTATTCCTTATCCTAAAGAAAAGATCCTAATCCTATTTCTTAATTCTCCATCACGGTTGATCTGATCGAAATAGGATTTGGTTTGTTTATATTAAAATTAATATATATTATATATTGTTATATATTAGATATATCTAATATGTCATTTTTGATCTTCCTTGGAACGGAAGACTGACACACGAGTGACCGGTTCGATCTATTTCTTTATCTCCCCGTGAATCGTATGTTTGTAACAACAGGGACAGAATTTTCTCAATTCCAATCGACTAGGCGTATTATGTCGATTCTTTTGAGTAATATATCTGGAAATGCCCGTTGATTCCTTATTAACACGATTTCGAACACAACTGGTACATTCCAAAATCACCGTTACTCGGACATCTTTACCCTTGGCCATGAGCCTCCTTTGGTTTTTGATTCATTCAACTCTTTGATTTTCCGATCCGAAACGAGGAAGAAGAAAGGAACAAAAAAAAACAGGTAGCTCGAAATCGAATTATGAAAGAAAGGTTTCGTTGCAATAAATCAATATAAATCAATATAGTAATAATAACAATATATTAATAAGTAAGTAATATAATGATTTCTAACTATATTACTCGATTTAGAATTTAAAATTGCCGTACAGCATTTAATTTTTATTTAAGTATCTTGTATGATATTGTTGCCCCAACCATCACTATTTTTTATTAATTTTATTTAAATTTGAGCCTGGCCCGAATTACTAGTTTCACAGAGGGGGAATCCCCTTTTTGTTTTTCTAACGTATATTCGAAAAAAAAAAAGAAGGGAAGGGATTAGTTACAGATATTTGATTCTATCTCTAATCCTCTTCCCCCCCTACCATATCAATAACTAGAATGAAAAAAAGGGGAATATCAACGCATCCGGAAAAAAACGATTGATCTCTATCAATAAACCTGCTAAAGACCCGAACCATAGAGTACTTACTACCGGTGCCACGGAGAGATATGTTTTTAGATCTCGCATTTTAAATTCTCCTCCTTCTTTATTATTTCTAATACATAATGCTAATACATATATAACCAGATGTGTATATGTACTTAATGACTGACCGCTTGTATTTGTACGCGGAATTCCTAATTCAAGTTGAAATGTACAAAATAGATCGTACTTTTCTGAATCTTAAAAGAAACAAATATGCCCCTTTAGGCCAGAAATTCTCGAAAAATAGTCATTTTTTACAGGGTCTCATATTTATTTCATACTTTAATATAATAGAAGTCTTTTACTATTTTTAATATAATTATATGTTATATGAGACCAAAAAGAAGAAATGACAAGATATTTGTGTATATCAATGGAAGAAATAAAGATATGGAAAACAAAACAGGGATTCTCTACAATGACACTGTAGACCAATTGAAAGGGATGTAGCGCAGCTTGGTAGCGCGTTTGTTTTGGGTACAAAATGTCGCAGGTTCGAATCCTGTCATCCCTACCTATTACTTTGAACAGTAACGGGGGATCAATTGAGATCGATTAAAAGAAAATTGGATATACATAAAAAATCTTTCATTTTATGATAGTATATATGCAAGACGTATTGGGGTCACAAAATATTCATTGTGATAATAAAGCGCTCTTAGTTCAGTTCGGTAGAACGTGGGTCTCCAAAACCCGATGTCGTAGGTTCAAATCCTACAGAGCGTGATTCTGTGTTCTTGTTAGTCGCGCTAGGTCGAAAATTACCACCGAAAAAATGAAACCAATCTAATTTTGACCTCCCGCGAATTAAAGGAAGTAGGAGGTCAATCAAAAAAGGGATGTTAATTAATCAAAGTTCCAACTGATCACCACGTCTGTATTGTAAATATGCAGTTACAAATAATCCAGCCAAAGTAATAGGAATTAGACCCAAGACGATTCCAAATAGAAAAACTTCAATCATTTCAATTTGTTTGAGAGGGGAAAGGGGAGGTAATATCTATGCTTAAATATAAATAGTAATCCGTATTGACTCTAAATCTCAATGACCAAAAATTGGAAATTGATACGGTAAGGAACTATAGAATATATGAACTATCACAGAAAGATTTTTGTATGAACTGTTCATTTAATTAATTTCAAATAAGTCGTATCTTGCTCAAGCCGATAAATAGAGCTGAGGTTATAGTCAAAGCTGCTAGTAGAAAACCGAAATAACTAGTTATAGTAGGCATGAAAGGGCTAAATGAAATATGTTCTTTTTCTACATATGTTTAGAAAGTACTTCCCTAAGTTTCAATTTTTGAAAGATACGAGGATAGGCAAAAATACCAACCAATTGAAAGGATAAGTTCCAATTGAAAGGATAAGTTCAATTGAAAGTT